TGAATTTAGCTAACTTTCTTACATTCGCAATTAAAGATACTTCAAAAAAAGCATCTATATAACCACGATTATATGACCAATCATATATAACATTGATTATTTTATCAGCAATCATTTTTTTCGGAACACTTTTTTGAAATAAATTAAATAAGTTCAAATTTTGTAAAGAAGAAAAAACAGGTTTATAGAAAAAAGACGCTATCAAAATTCCGAAAAAGGCTATACTCACCGAAAAAGTTGCATTTGTAAAAAATTCATACCAATCCACGGAATTCTTTGAATTTGGATGTAAAAGGTCTATAGACGGAATTAACAATTTAGATAATATATCCAAATCGATTCCTTCTTGGCTGAACGAAATTCCAATGGACCCAACGAAGAAAGTAAATAGTACTAATACAAGCATAGAAAATAGCATAGTATTGTCTGATTCATGAGGATAAAAAAAGGGAATGTTTTTAGTACCAAAATACGTATTATCAAGAAAAAGACGTGTTATGCTTTTGACATTTCGATTAATTCGATGTGAATATGTCCTCTTCCGAAAAAAAGAAGCCCTTTCATTATTTTTCGTTGTTAATAAAGCTAATAAATGAATTTTGTTTTTTAATTTTTTTTTTTCTTCTTTGCCCCACAAAGATATTGAATAGAATGAACTATTTTTCTTTCCATTGAAATTTTGAAAATGAACGTTTAAATATCCTTCAAAAACAAGTAAATAGATTCGAAACATATAAAATGCGGTTAATCCTGCTGTTGAACAAGCTATTATTGCAAAAATTGGTGAATACAACCAACTATCATTAAGAATCTCATCCTTGGACCAAAAACAAGCAAAGGGTGGAATACCACAAAGAGAAAGTGTACCTATTAAAAAACCGGTTTTTGTAATTGGCGCATGTTTTGTTAAACCACCCATAAGAACCATATTTTGACTTTTATCTGGAGAATATCCAACAATAGCTTCCATTGAATGAATAATGGATCCAGATCCTAAGAACAACAATGCTTTTGAATAAGCATGAGTAATCAAATGAAATAAAGCGGCTCGATAAGAGCCCATACCTAAAGCTAACATCATATAACCCAATTGAGACATTGTCGAATACGCCAAATTTTTCTTAATATCTTTTTGAGCAATAGCTAAAGTAGCTCCTAATACTACTGTTATTATACCTATCAAAGCTATTCCACTCATTATAGAGGGTATAACGATGAAAAGAGGAAGAAGTCGAGCTACAAGAAAAATTCCTGCTGCTACCATAGTAGCAGCGTGTATAAGAGCGGAAATAGGAGTAGGCCCTTCCATAGCATCCGGTAACCATACATGAAGAGGGAATTGGGCAGATTTCGCAACTGAGCCGCAAAATAAGAAGATAGCGCACAAAGTAACAAAAAAAATATTCACCTCATTCTTTTCAATTAAGTTATTGAATATTTGAAATAAATCTCGAAATTCCAAACTACCCGTTATCCAATAAAAACCTAAAATTCCTAATAATAAACCAAAATCCCCTACACGATTAGTTACAAACGCTTTTTGACAAGCATTTGCCGCAATAGGACGTGTGAACCAAAAACCTATTAATAGATAAGAACACATTCCAACCAATTCCCAAAAAATATAAACTTGTATCAAATTTGAACTGGTAACTAATCCTAACATTGAAGTATTAAAAAAACTCAGATAAGTAAAAAATCTCAAATAGCCTTGATCATGAGACATGTAACTATCACTATAAATTAGAACCAAAATACCAACAGTAGTAATTAATATTGACATAATAGAAGTAAGTGAATCGATCAAGTAGCCAAACTCTAAAGAAAGATCATTATTTATAGTCCAAGACCATACATATTGATAGATAGAACTGTTCTGGATTTGATGAATAGATAGATCGATCGAAAAAATCATAACTATCATTAACAATAAAATACTAGGAAAAGCCCACATACGGCGAAGATTTTTTGTTGCCGTGGGAAAAAGTAGAAGTCCTACCCCTATTAAAATAGGAACTGGAAGTGGGATAAAGGGTATGATCCATGAAGATTGATGTGTATATTCCATACAAAAAAAAATAAAGAATAAAAAATATTTTGATTCTTGATGAATTTTGTTTCTTATTCGTTTGTTTTATCTCTTTTGTAAAGGGGTTCGGTTAATAAAAAAGTGTATATATCAATTGAATTTGATATTCTTAATTATTCTGAATCTTTGCACAATCGTTCCGATATTGCAAAGTACAAAGTCAAAATCGGCCAATAACAAAATTCCTAATGAATAATAAAAAAAATGAATATTATTTAAAATAATATTCATTTTTTTATTATTCATTAATTATAAGTAATATAATATTAATTACTATACTATGGTCGTTATTTTTTTATTTTTATATTAAGAAAAATGACTATTAATTACAATTACTAAATAAATAAAAACAAAATTTGGAAAAGAAAAATTTTTATCTATAGAGTTCTATAGAGTAAGGATGAGAATAAATAATTACATCAAAACGAAGAACATTCGTTTATTTTGATATAAATAATAAAAACAATTCATATGACATGACCCAATAAAATGATACTTTTTTTATTCAGAAACATTCGTTCATTTTTGAACTAATTGATTATTTTACATTACGATAAAAAGAGATACTATGTTTGGAAAAATTTGGAAAAGGTTTGTTTATAATATTCAATCTTTCTACTTTCTTTAGATAAAAAAAGAGGGAATTCTTATCAGATAGATAAGACATACAGCTAATTACAGAATAATTCGTTTTCATTTACAGAACAAATGTCTTTCACATCGAACTATAGCAATAAAAAAACTATCCTAATTGTATGGCAGTTCCAAAAAAGCGCACTTCTATATCAAAAAAAAAAATTCGGAAGAGTTTTTGGAAAAAAAAGGGATATTGGACAGCATTGAAAGCCTTTTCATTAGCTCAATCTATTTTTACGGGTAAGTCAAAAAGTTTTTTTTGTAACAAATAAAAATAATATGAATTAGCTCGATTCAAATAGTATTCTTTAATACTTATTTTATACTAATATAGAATATGGAACATATATTTAGAATATATTATATATAGAATATATATAATATATTCTAAATAGAATATATATATTCTAAAATTTTTTAATTTTTTTGAATGTAGTGTTAAATTTTAGATATATTAATTAATTAACTATTTTCTTTGCTTTCATTCAAAAAATCGAAATGGATTTCTTTAAAGTCATAACATAAAATGAAATAATTAAAAAATGAGTCATAAACAACTAGAAATCGAAACGTTCTATTTTTTTCATATTTTTTATATTAATATTTGGATACTCTATTATTAATAATAGAATTATTATCCTTATAGTTAATATCAAATATATTTGATATATATATATATATATATATATAATATTGCTATATTTTCGATATTCAAATAAATACAAATTTAAAATTTAGTTATTATTATCAATTTATAATAAATGTTTCGTAAAGAAATGTACTAAATAAATATATTGCAATTTAATTGATTCTTTCAATTTCAATCTCGACGATTGACTAAAGAATCAGTTATTATTATTTCGAGTAAGCCGCTATGGTGAAATTGGTAGACACGCTGCTCTTAGGAAGCAGTGCTAGAGCATCTCGGTTCGAGTCCGAGTAGCGGCATGGTAGCCTATCCTATATTCTAAAAGAATAAGTCCTATAATGAATTCAATTCCCTTTTTCTATTCCTACTATTCATACCTTTTTTATTTTCATTATAGATATTTATTTTCATTATATATATGATATTTTCAACTTTAGAACATATATTAACTCATATATCGTTTTCCGTCATATCAATTGTTATTTCAATTCATTTGATAACCCTATTAGTGAATGAAATCGTAGGATTATATGATTTGTCCAAAAAAGCGATGATAATAACCTTTTTCTGTGTAACGGGATTGTTAATTACTCGTTGGTTTTTTTCGGGCCATTTACCATTTAGTGATTTATATGAATCCCTAATCTTTCTTTCATGGGGTTTTTCAATTTTTCATATGGTTACGGGTTTTAAAAAGGATAAAAACCTTTTAAGTACAATAATCGCACCGAGTGTTATTTTTACCCAAGGCTTTGCGACTTCGGGTCTTTTAACCAAAATGCATCAATCCGTAATATTAGTACCCGCTTTACAATCCCATTGGCTAATGATGCACGTAAGTATGATGATATTGGGATATGCAGCTCTTTTATGTGGATCATTATTATCAGTGGCTATTTTAGTCATTACGTTTCAAGAAGTCATCCAAATTCTTGCTTTTACAAAGAATTTGGATTTTTTAAATAAATCAGTTGATTTTGTTGAAATAAAATATATGAGTATGAATGAAAGAAACAATGTTTTACGCAAAACGTCTTTTTCGTCTTCTAGAAATTATTACAGGTCTCAATTTATTCAACAATTGGATCGTTGGGGTTATCGTATTATTAGTCTGGGTTTTCTCTTTTTAACGGTAGGTATTCTTTCAGGAGCAGTATGGGCGAACGAGGCGTGGGGATCATATTGGAATTGGGATCCAAAGGAAACTTGGGCCTTTATTACTTGGACCATATTCGCGATTTATTTACATACTAGAAAAAATAAAAAATTGCAAGGTGTAAATTCTTCAATAGTGGCTTCTATAGGATTTCTTATAATTTGGATATGTTATTTGGGGATCAATTTATTAGGAATAGGACTACACAGTTATGGTTCATTTACATCTAATTGAATTTCAATGAGTAAAGAACCTGAGAAATAAAAATATGGAAAGCATATAAATATATACTTTCCATAAATCGTCGAGAACCCTTTGAATCAAGTAATGTAATGATTCAGGGGGTTCTCACAAACAACAAACATATTCGATTACAATTCCAATTTTTTAAAATAAATCTAACGGAAAAATATTTTTTCATTGGACAAATGTTTTTTTCTCTTTTTGATTTATTGGTTTAATTCATTTATTCATGAAAACGATCTATCAAAAATTAGATAGAATAGCTTCAACCTTGTCAACCGAGAATGAGAAAATGAAATCTGGATAAATACCAATACCTATTACGGGTATAAGGATAGAAATCGAAATAAATAATTCTCTCGGACCAGAATCAAAAAAAAAAGAGTTTGGTGTATTAAAAAACTTGTATCCATAGAACATCTGCCGTAAAATAGATAATAAATAAATAGGAGTTAATATCATTCCAATTGCTGTTACAAAAGTAATTAGTATTTTCATCATGAAAAGATATTTTTGACTAGTAATTATTCCAAAAAAAACTATCAATTCTGCAACAAAACCGCTCATGCCAGGCAATGCAAGAGAAGCCATCGATAAGATAGTGAAAATCGTGAATATTTTTGGCATTGGGATAGCCATTCCGCCCATTTCGTCAAGATAACGAAGACGTAGTCTATCATAACTAGTTCCTGCCAAGAAAAAAAGCGCAGCGCCAATAAATCCATGAGATATTATTTGTAAAATGGCCCCGTTGAGCCCTGTATCACTTATAGAACCAATTCCTATAATTATGAAACCCATATGAGATACCGAGGAATAAGCTATTCTTTTTTTTAAATTACGTTGACCAAAAGATGTTAAAGCCGCATAGATTATTTGAATAGAACCTAATATCATTAACCAGGGGGAAAATACGGAATGAGCGTGGGAAAAAAATTCCATATTAATTCGAACCAACCCATATGCTCCCATTTTTAATAAGATTCCGGCTAAAAGCATACAAGTGCTGTAATGTGCCTCTCCGTGGGTATCTGGTAACCATGTATGTAAGGGTATAATCGGCGATTTGACAGCAAAAGCAATAAGAAATCCCATATAGAATATTATTTCTAGTGCCACGGGATACGATTGATTAGTTAGTGTTTCAAAATTTAATGTTGGTTCATTAGAACCATATAAACCAATACCCAGAATTCCCATTAATAAAAAAATAGAACCCCCTGCTGTGTACAAAATAAACTTTGTAGCTGAATACAAACGTTTCTTCCCCCCCCACATGGATAAAAGTAGATAAACAGGAATTAATTCCAATTCCCACATGATAAAAAAAAGTAAAATGTCTCGAGAAGAAAACGGTCCTATTTGAGCGCTGTACATTGCTAACATCAGGAAATAGAATAATGGGTATTCTCTAGTAACCGGCTGAGCCGCTAAAGTGGCTAAAGTAGTTATAAATCCCGTCAGTAAAATAGGTCCTATAGAGAGTCCATCTATTCCCAATCTCCAGTAAAAATCAAAAAAATTGATCCATTTATAATTTTCCGTCAGTTGAATTAGTGGATCATCCAATTGGAAATGATAACAAAATGCATAGGTTGTTAGAAGGAGATCGATTAAGCATATACAAATGCTATACCACCTAATTACCTTATTTCCCCTATGAGGGAGTAAGAAAATTAAGGAACCTGCGGCTATTGGGAAAACTACAACTATTGTTAACCAAGGAAAATAATTCGTGATAAAAATAAGATACACTTGGGCCAGAAAAGCCCCTGCTCCAAATAAAATATTTTCTATTTTATTTGGAGCACGGGTTTTTGCCAGTAAAAAAAAACGTATTCGTGTGGTGTTTTTTGAAACGTATTAATAAGCTAGACCCATACTTCGAGTTGTTTCAGGCCCTAAATAAACCCGAACACTTAAGAAATCCGTCGGACAAGCAGACTCACACCTCTTACAACCAATACAGTCCTCTGTTCTTGGGGCCGAAGCTATTTGCTTAGCTTTACATCCATCCCAAGGTATCATTTCTAATACATCTGTGGGACAGGCTCGAACACATTGAGTACATCCTATACATGTATCATAAATCTTTACTGAATGTGACATTGTATCTATAGTAATTTTTGAACATCAAAAATGAAAATTATCGATCTAGTAAACTCGTAAATGAATCATATATATTTACACACCAGATGAATCAATGATTTGTCAGAATTTTGTTAATCAAGACCCCTAGATAAATTTAGAAGAAGGAATAGAAGAGGACCAGGATACTTTGATTTCTTAGGATTTAGCAAATGCAAACATCATCATAAGTTGTGTAGAATACATATGAATTTGAATTAATAAATATTACACTATTTGAAATTCTACTTTTTTTATTAGTTATGATTAATGCTATTTATTCAATAAATTCGATTGATTGATACGGGTTGATTTTCTGTTACGATAAATTGAGGAAACAATAGCCAGTCCGATAGCTGCTTCAGCGGCTGCAATAGCTATAACAAAAATTGAAAAAATATTTCCTTTTAATTGGCGATTATCGAAAAAATCAGAAAAAGTTACAAGATTTATATTAACTGCATTCAGTATAAGTTCAAGACACATAAGGGCTCTAACCATATTTCGGCTCGTAATCAATCCATAGAGACCAATAGAAAATAAATAGGCACTCAAAACAAGTACATGTTCGAGCATCATTGACAAACTCCTTATTAATTTGGATTCATTTCAATATGAACAACAATTCAACAGATTCGATTGACTAAAGAATATAACAAGTCCGGAACAAAAGACTAGATCGACAATACAAAAAAGAGTTTCTACATAAAAATTCTTTCACTTCACATAGAATTCGACAGAAAAAAATGTGATAAAATGAAAAAAATGGAATCTGCATTTATATTATCTGTTTTCTAAAGATTTCTTACTGGCGGGCTACGACAATTGCACCTATCAAAGAAACTAAAAGAATTATTGAAATTAGTTCAAATGGAAGAAAAAAATCTGTTGATAAATGAATTCCAATTTGTTGACTAGTACTTATCAAATCTTGCTCAATAATCTGATTTGGTCTTGTAGTCCAAATAATTCCGTACCATGATGTATCTGGAATAGTAGTTATTAGTGAAACAAAAATACTTGTACAAACTATCAAAGTAATTCCATCCCCAACAGTCCAAAGATGAAAATCTTGGTAATATTCGGAACTATTCATGAACATCACAGCAAATATAATTAAAATGTTAATAGCTCCCACGTAAATAAGTAGCTGTGATGCAGCTACAAAGTGCGAGTTTGATAAAATATAGACTAAAGATATACAAACAAGAACTAGTCCCAACGAAAAAGCAGAAAAAATTGGGTTGGTAAGTAATACTACTCCTAGACTTCCTAATATAAGACCCGATCCCAGAAAGACTAAAAGAAAATCGTGTAGCGTTTCAGGCAAATCCATTATATAAAAAAAGAGAAAGAAATCGAAATTTCATGACCTTATTGATATGACCAGGAAAAAATTGTTTATATACTTAAAATTTTCTTTGGATTGAAAAAAATCTTAAGCAGTTTGAATTGATATAGTTACAGTTATCTAATTTATGTCATTCGAGTCTTTATACTAAAGAGTAGTTTGAAACTATACTAAAACTAAAGTTTAAAAGTAGATATAAGATATCTAACAATTTAATATTATTTATTTTATATTTTTAATTAAGAATATATTTCTATAATATAGAATCCAATATTTCTAATCTGATATCTAATATTGATTCATTTTTTATACGATTTTGAAGAATATTTTATTCCGATTATTCAATTCTATATATATTATCGATTGATATATTATAGAATATTCTTTTTTTTATTTTTTATAAGAATAAGAGTTGTATTTAATTATAAATAATTTTATTTTTTTATTTGAATTGTTCGAATTGTATAATCATCAATTACTGACATTGGTAAACGGCCCAAAGCAATTTGATTATAATTCAATTCGTGACGATCATAAGTTGAAAGTTCATATTCTTCAGTCATTGATAAACAATTTGTTGGACAATATTCAATACAGTTACCACAAAAAATACATATTCCGAAATCAATACTGTAATTAAGCAATCGTTTCTTTCGAATCTCCGTTTCCAGTTTCCAATCAACAACGGGTAAATCTATAGGACATACACGAACACATACTTCACAAGCAATGCATTTATCAAATTCAAAATGGATTCGACCGCGGAAACGTTCCGATGTGATTAATTTTTCATAAGGATATTGAATAGTTACGGGTAAACGATTTGCGTGAGATAAGATAATCATGAAACTTTGACCAATATATCTTGTAGCTCGGACTGTTTGTTGACCATAATTCATGAACCCAGTTACCATAAGGAACATATCGTAAATATGAATATTTTTGTTTTATTTCTTTCTCTTATTTGAGACAGGTAATGAATATAGAAGATCAATCTTTTACAGTGAAAACAGTTGAGACGAAGTTGTTAATAATAGATTACCGAGAGAAATAGGTAAAAGAAATTTCCATCCAAGATTTAATAATTGATCCATTCTTAGCCTAGGCAAAGACCATCTTGTTATGATAGAAAGGAATAAGAAAAAATAAGTTTTCGCTAATGTAATAAAGAGATCAATTGTAGTTCCAAAAACCCCATATGTTTTATTTATTTCAAAAAACTCAGAAACGAATATGTACGGAATAGAGATATTTGAACCGCCCAAGTAAAGAACTGTTACAAATAATGAAGAAATTAATAAGTTTAAATAGGAAGCAACGTAAAATAAACCAAATCTGATACCCGAATATTCTGTTTGATAACCTGCTACTAATTCTTCTTCTGCTTCTGGTAAATCAAAAGGTAATCTTTCACATTCTGCTAGCGAAGAAATTAGAAAAACGATGAAACCCATAGGTTGACGCCACAAATTCCATCCCCAAAAACCATATTTTGATTGCGCATCAACTATATCAACTGTACTTAAACTGTTAGATAATCCTAGTCGGTGATAACATTACTGTTCCCATCTCTATTACAGAACCGTACATGAGATTTTCACCTCATACGGCTCCTGGAAAGCCTTAAGTAAATCTAAGGACCGGGTCGATTATTTATCTCTTGATTTATCCCTAAGATATATAAGATTTTAATTTATCGAACGGTTCTGAATTAGACCAATTCAATTCTGTCTGTTCTAGAAATAACTAAATATGAAAAAGAAATCCCTTTTAATAAAAGATAAAATAAGGTACTTCTGAATTGATCTCATCCCTTAAAAATCAAAATTTGAATTTGTTGAGTAATAACGGAATTCTTCAATAAAATACTCTTTTAAAATTCTCAATAACCCTCATCATTTTGAATTACGAAAAAGAATTACACATTCGTTTCTTAATTATGATATGAATTTTATATCCATATTCATGGATATAAGAAATCAAAAACGAAAAGGAGATCGCTTTTTCGTTTTTGATTTCTTGTATTTTTTTCGTTCCTATTCTTCTTTTTTGTGCTATGAAAAGGGGACTAAAAAAATTTTAAAGGATTTTTTCGTTCCGGATAGTAATTTATTTAATCAGCGGATGGAAGCATACTCTGGATCGGAGTTGTGGGGAGTACTGCTTGATTTTTTCTACCAACTTAAAGCCCCAATTAGTATTCTTTTTCTATTATGCGTAAATTATCTTTTGGATAATTTACAAAATCTGCGTTACTAATCCTTTGTGTATCTTGGTGTTTCTAACCATCCACTCCTTTTTTGATTAACCCCCTTATTTATGTTAATACATCTATGATAATTCATACAACTGGTAATTAAAACTCAATAAGGTTGGTCTTTTGAGCCCGCTTCAAAATAGGATGACAAATTATCCAATCTTGGGTTAAATGACCTCTTCTATTTATAATTTTATTTAACTTCATTCTTATACATAGAAAATGAGACTTAATATTTTTACTGCCATTTAAAATCATACTACTATCTATTAACTGTAATGAATATAGTATTCTGAAATTATATTCAAATCATACTACTATCTATTAACTGTAATGAATATAGTATTCTGAAATTATATTCAATATAAGCTGTTTTATTTCACTCATATAACTATCTAATTTTGTTCTTCAATCCGAATTGTGAAAAATAAACATAATGAAGGTTTCTATTCAATTTATTCGACTCCTTTCCTATCTAGTACTATAAAGAAAGGGGCATAGCAATAGCATCGAATAGATTTTTCTGTTTCAACGAATCGCACGTAGAGATATTGATAAGACACATAGAGTTAATGGTATTTCATAACTAATCGATTGAGCAGCAGCTCGTAGACCACCCAAAAAGGAATATTTATTATTTGACCCATATCCTGACATAAGAAGTCCAATGGGAGCAATACTCGAAATAGCAATCCATAAAAAAACACCGATATTGAAATCAGATAAAACTAAGTTATAACCAAAGGGAATTACTGAATAACTTATTAGAATTGATATGACTGATATGGATGGTCCAATATTGAATAAACGAATATCTCCCCTAGATGGAATAAGATTCTCTTTGAATAGTAGTTTTGTTCCGTCTGCTAGAGCTTGAAGAATTCCAAAAGGGCCAGCGTATTCAGGTCCAATACGCTGTTGTATCCCTGCAGATATTTCTCTTTCTAACCATACAATTGCTAGTACACTTATTGTGATTCCCAATACAAGAATCAAAATCGGTACAAGTATCCATAGAATTCCATAGACCTCTTTTAAAGATTCTAACCCGGAAAAAGAATTTATATCTTGGACTTCTGTTGTATCAATTATCATTTCAACGATCAACTTCTCCCATAATGATATCTATGCTACCTAGTATTGTCATAATATCAGCCAATTTCATTCTTTTAACTAATTGAGGAAGAATTTGCAAATTGATAAAACCTGGTGGACGAATTTTCCATCTCCAAGGAAAACCATTCTGATCTCCTATTAGAAAAATTCCTAATTCTCCCTTGGGGGCCTCAACTCTCACATAAAGTTCTTGTTTCGGCAATTCAAAAGTCGGAGATGATTTTTTACCAATAAATCGATATTCAAAATCATTCCATTCTGGCTCCTTTTCTCTATCAAAGCCGCGAATTTCTAAATTTTCATATGGCCCACCTGGAATTCCTTCCAAAGCCTGTTGAATAATTTTTATCGATTCCATCATTTCACCAATTCGAACTAAATAACGAGCTAAAGAATCCCCTTCTTTTTGCCATTGAACTTCCCAATCAAATTCCTCATAACACTCATAATTATCAATTTTACGTAGATCCCATTGTATTCCAGAAGCCCGAAGCATGGGTCCCGATAACCCCCAATTTATAACTTCCTCTCTACCAACAACACCTACTCCCTCAACCCGTTCTAAAAAAATTGGATTTCGCGTAATAAGTTTTTGATACTCAATAACCCTTGTTAAAAAATAATTGCAGAAATCAAAACATTTATCTATCCAACCATAAGGTAGATCAGCCGCTACTCCGCCGATACGAAAAAAATTATGCATCATTCTCATACCTGTCGCAGCTTCAAATAGATCATATATTAACTCTCTTTCTCTAAAAATATAGAAAAAAGGAGTTTGTGCACCAATATCTGCCATAAAAGGTCCCAGCCATAGTAGATGAGAAGCTATACGACTTAACTCCAACATAATTACTCGTATATAGCTGGCTCTTTTAGGTACTTGAATATTTCCCAATTGTTCCGGTCCGTTTACGGTTATTGCTTCTGTGAACATAGTAGCTAAATAATCCCAGCGTGTTACATAAGGCAGATATTGTATAATTGTTCGGTTTTCCGCAATTTTTTCCATACCTCTGTGTAAATAACCCAATATTGGTTCACAATCAATAACATCTTCACCATCGAGAGTAACAATAAGTCGAAGAACACCATGCATTGATGGGTGTTGAGGCCCCATATTGACTATCATGAGGTCTTTTCTTGTAGCTGGGACATTCATAGGTTTTTCCTCGATTCATTCTTCCATGAATCGTTAAAAAAAAAGTTCATCAAAATTCCGGATCTAATAAATCGAATAATTGAAAATGACTCTTGAAATTAACGAATTTGTGAATCCCGAATACCCAACTGATTTATTAATTTTTTATAACGTATTTTATCTTTCTTTGACAAATAAGACAGTAGTCGTTGACGTTTTCCCAGAATTTTACGTAAACCTCTTTGAGATAAATAGTCTTTTGGGTGGAATTCAAAATGTGAAGTAAGTTTTCGTATCGTATTCGTGAAATTGACTACTTGAAATTCAACTGATCCAGGATTTTCTTCTTCTTTTTTTTTTTGTGAAATAACAGGTATAAATGAATTTTTTATCATAAAATGAAATGAAAGCTTTTCTCTCCCCCTCCTTTTTGGTAGATATTTTTATTGATCAGTAATAGTAATGACACTCGTTTTTCATTTTGTATATAAAATGATCTTAATTTACTTAGCAATTCTGAATTTCTTTTTTTCAAATAAAATTTATTAGTATATTATTAGTACGGAATGCTATTAAAATAGATATAAAATACTATATTTATGGATTCACAAAATAAAAAATTCTATTGTCTTGTACACTTCAAATAAAAATAAGACGATTTTTTTTATTCATTTTTCTCATTTTTCTATTTATTTCTATCTAATAGATACATCATTGAATTCATATCAATCCCACAATGCGTGTCCGCATTTATTTATTTTTTTTGTTTTAATTTATAAATTTTAATTTATATATATATATATAAATTAAAATTTATAATTTATATATATATATGTTTCGGATATCAGATATGTTACGACAAATAGTATGATAACGATAAATAAAAGAGAAATGTAGATTGTCAATCAATTTTTCAATCGCGGATACATATGTATCCTTAATATACTGAAACGGCTTCCATTATGGGTATCAAACCAATAGCGATTTATACAAGCTAAATCTTCTAATCGATAATTTGGCCAAAGAAAGAATTTTAAATTTCTTAGTTTTTTTGTTTCACTATCAAGATCTTTATTTTTAGTCAAAACTTGATTATTTATTTTATTCTCATTGTAATTTATTGCGTTTCTATGCACAGTATTTCTATTCCTAGGATTGAAACAAATTAGAATCCTCAATTCTCTACGACGTCTGGTGGACAAAAGATTTTCAGGAATAAGCAAATCATAATGATTTTTATTTTCTCTTATCTTTTGATCAACACGACTTTTTTCTGGTTTTCTTTTCAAAATTTTGCGTTTACTCTTACTCTTATGAATCAACGGTAGACGTATGGTTTGATATATAAAAAATTGTTCATAGTTTTTTATAGACAGGCGAACAGGTTCAATAATAAACATTAGCCCGTTCTGGAATTCGTAATTGTCCCTGTATCCAGTAAGAGGGAAATCCTCCTTCATCATCGGAATGACCATACTCTCTATATCTAGGTCTGCCTTTTGAAGAGACATTATAAAAAATTGTCTTACACTTTTCAATCTAACCATGAGACAATATAAGTTGATATTCTTCATTAAGTTTTCTTGGAGGGAACTATCAAAGTCCAAATAAAAACCCAAATATTTTTCTAGTAAGAAATCCCGTTCTCCCTTTAGATCGTACCTGTATTTATCAAAATCAAAGCTCTCGTCTGATACGGAATGGTTTGAGCTATATGATTTAAAATTTACTTGCCTCGCGTATTCTTGAGTTTCTAACGCAGTAATACTATTTTTAACACCACTTCCATAAACTTCCAAAAAAAGGCGTTTTATTAGTCTTGGTTGGATCCATGGATTCTTCTTATATGCATCATAAAATATCCTTAATTTTGAAAAGAACCAAAATCTCGGATTTGGTAATTTCTTATTCGGTATTGAATTCTTTTTTCTTTGTAAATTCCTTACCATCCTATTTAGATACCTTCTATCCATATTTTTTTCCATATCCATAATATCAATATCATCTTCTGCTATATTATCTTCTGCTATATAATCTTCTGCTATATAATTTTCGATAGAGATATCGCCAATTATCTCAAATAATTGGTTTTTACATGTGTTGTAATTATAAGAAATCGCTTCGTTTTTGTTTGCTTGGAATGGTGATGATCTAGATCCATAAATATCGGATTTTTTCTTATCTGTATAATTAATATATTGATAACAAAAAAGATCATATCTATATTGTTTTTTAATTTTTTTTTTTATTTCTAATAAGTCTACTTGTTGTTTTTTATCAAGAATTAATTGGCTTTTTTCATATGAATCATATCCAACTAACTCTTTTTTTTGAACCACACGATGTTCATTGATTCTATTCCTCCAGTTTTGTGGTACTAATGTCGACCATCTGCTCCGAGGTAAATCATATTGATAATGAATCTTTAACCAATTTGTCCAATGATTCATTACGGAATCTGGAAGGTTCTTATGTCTTAATTTGGAATGAGATTCAAAAATAGATCTTAACTTATATTTATCTCCATTACTAAATTGGATTTGTGCTAATTTAAAAAATACATATGCTTGTGACAAAGAAGATACATCACAAGAATTCTGTGAATTCATATTCGTAATATTCCAAGATTTGTCAATAACCGACATAAATGGAATTATACTTGCATTTGTTTTATAAATTTTTTCTTCATTTTTTTTTTTATTGTAAATGGATTTATTTACATTTACAATTTTGTTTGTTGATTCAAGAAAATCAAGAAAACGTTGTCCATGGATCCTAGGAATACTACTGATCCATAAAAGGATATCTATGTATATGCTTTCCATGAAAAATTTGAAAAAAGAATAGAATTTACGGGTTAATCGAACATTTCTTCTTTGTAATATTTGAAAAATATTTTTTTGTAATTCGAATGTTTTAGCATCATAAATTGTTTTGTTCGAATTCAAATTTTTCTCTGAATTTATAACCCCTTCTTTTTTTTCTTCTGTCATTTTTTCTATTTGTTTTATAATTGTCTCTGTTTTAACATTAAGATCTTTTATCCTTTTTTCTGTGAATGAAGAACTTGTCCAATTAATGGATTGAATTATAACGCGTGATTCCTCAATCATTGGATTATTCTCACTAATTGTTGAATTTTTTTTGCTTTCATTCAATTCATCTATTTTTTTGCTTTCACTCAATTCATCTATTTTTTTGCTTTCACTCAATTCATCTATTTTTTTGAACCTAAATAGAATACTTTTGATGTTCCAGTTTTCTATTTCTTTTAACATGGTTCGAAACCATGTTTTTCTTTCATTAAAAATGTTTAGAACTAGAAAAAAACGATTTTTCAAATCTTTTTTCAATTGTTTTTTAATTTTTTTTAAAATGGGATACAAAAATGAAATTGGATTCGGGAAATGATCATCAAGATACGATTCGATTAGTGTTCCATAAGCTGTTAAAAACCAGAAGTTATTTTTTTCTGTGAATATATTTTTATTTTTCAGTGGATATTTTTTTTTTTCAGTAGATCGTCCCCTAGATTTGTGCCAAGGTTTCAGAACAAAAGGAGATAAGACCCTTATCTGAATACCGTCGTTGAACCAGTTTTTTGGCAATTCGTTGTGGGATACTGGAATGCCCTGATAGGTGCATTTAATATGCACTTCTTTTCTCCAATCTCGAAAATCTTCTGACCATTCAGGATTTTGAAATAATAGGATACGAATTATATTTTTAGTTATTATCAATGAAGGTAATAGAATATATTTTCTAATAATGGATTGGGTTAGTAATACAAAACTTCTAATTATTAGACCATATAGAATACTTTCCCAGGATTCTTCGATTTCTCGAAGTCTTCTTTCAGCCTCGTCTTTGTTTTCCTCTTTGTTTTTGTGTTCCATCCTTTTCTCAAAATCCAAAAATTCGGAATTGTCCGTACCGGGTTTCCTGAAATATTCTTTCAAATATTGGGATATATCATCGAAAAGCTCGCCAAAAAATAACGGGTAGTCGTCTATTATCTCCAAAAAAATAGGGGAATGAACATTGCTTTGAAAGAGTTTCGAAGTCACTGTTTTACGCCTTTGAGGGCGCAGAGATCCTCTTATTATTTCTCGGGAATAATCTGGTTCGCGCGAATACTTTAGTAGAGCAAATTCGTGATTTAGGTCAGGTTCCGGCATCCTATTGTCATCAGTATTATCAATATTTTGATTTCTAGGAGATAAACTCAGTGAGTCTGTTTTACCATCAAAAACAACTATACGTTCGGTTCTTGGGGAACGTATATGAGCATCTTTTACGAATCTTTCCGTCAATTGCTCCACTTCGTCGATTAAGTCGTATGACCAGCGAGGAACTTGTTTACTGATTTCGTTTATTCCAATACATTTTTTTCTAGTAAAAATTGTTTCATTGTTCCAATCAGTTCTAATTGCGTTGAATAAAATTTTTTTTTTTGTTTTTTTTTCTTCGGAATATATTTTTACTTGTTCATGTTCTGGAAATAAATAAAGTCCATCAAAATTCAAACTGGATACTGATTTTTCCGAAAATTTACTAATTAAGTTAAAAAAAAAACCAATTTCAGTTAATAACAATTTTCTATCAAACCGATCTATTTTCTGCTCAAATTCTGGATAATTACTATCAAATTGTGGATAATTACTAGTAATTGAAAGAAGGAGACCGTGAATCTTATTTATCAAAATGTTATTTGTGGTGTAATTTTCATTTATAATTGATGTTGAGAAGCCTTTTTCGATTTGTCCACGAAAACGTCCAGTCAACAAAGGATCATATATTTTCGTTAAGTATTTTTTTTTTTTCTTATCATTACACAATCTAATTCGGTTTTCAAATACATCCACAGGAAAAAATTTCTTAAATCTCTTATTCTTATATTTCTTATCTAGAACTTTTGCCCTTTTCAAAAATTCATTGCTTAGTTTCTTTCTTTTTTCGTTATGAGTGGAGCTCCAATAATTAGACAATTCATTATTATTAGAGGAGATTTTATCTCTTGTGAACAGATCCATTTTTTTTTCCATCATTTTCAAAAAAGTAGATAAACTCGGTGGATACGTGAAAGATATTCGTTCTTTTCCATCACTTTGACATATATGAAAAAAAAACTGTGAATTTTCATCTCTTACGACCCTTTCAAAGTGATCATTTTTTATATATCGCAATGGCCGAATCCATCGTCGATAATCGAAAAGAGTAGTTACAAGAGGTTTTGCCAATGGGACGAGATTATTCTCTTCCTCAATGTTGTTCAAAGTCTTATCTTTTTTCGGAAAAAGATAATTAAAAAGATAATTAGAAATATCTTCATCTTCTTCAACGGATCCTTTTTCGTCTTGTTCAGTTTCTTCCGTTTCCGAATCCATTTGAATTTCTCTTTCAATATTCATTTCGTCCACGCCCATTTCCCTCTCATCATATTCTAAGATTTCGTCCGTATAAAAATAAGGGAGCGGAGTTCTGCCTAAACAGAAGGTAAAGAGAACAAATGAGAAAACAACAAATATTTGACCCGCATAATTTCGCAATTGTAACAGAATGTACTTATCAAATCGCATAGTTACCTTTGATTTGATCGAATTTTTTTGCTGTAACCAGACTAATATCAATCCAATCAATTTCATCAAAAAGATGTGACCAATTAACCAACCAACAAAACTACTTGTTAAGAATAACAATTTATTGTTGCATCGAAAGAGATAAATGTTGATTAATCTTATGAAGGTTGAACTTGTGAAAACAAGCGGGTTTAATAATTGAAAAAAAAGATTGTTAAAGAATACTTTGTAAAGCCTAAAGTTACGTATTGAATTTTGATTCTTGTATCCAGAATCCAACTTGTATCCAGAATCCGAATAGTAGTGTTTGTCATTTTTGTATACGAAATTAAAGAAAAGATACGGTACAGTTAGGGCAATTATTGTATGAGGTCTACTCAATGCCAGATGCAAAGGCGCATAATAGATCGATATGAACATCATGATCTGTCCCGTAATAAACCCTGTTGTTGCGGATACTTCCGTCTCGTTGTCTTCTTCCATAACCCGGGCTCGAATAAGGAACACATAAGAGGGCCCTATGCAGAATGTGGTGAGACATCCATAATATAGTCCGCCCACAACGGCTGAATTAACTATTTTCAGGCATAACACTAGTAGATTATTTAGTAACAAAGATTGATAAATCATCGACAACCTCTCGTTTGTTTTACAATATGATTGCAATTTTGATTATTGCAATATCATTATTTTTAGTATATGATATTTTTATATGATAATTCTTTTTTTCTTATGAGATTATTAGTGATATTATTAGTGAGATTATTAGTGATATGATAAGATGTGTTATTATATGATATTATTAGATGTGTTATTATATGATATTATTAGATGTGTTATTATATGATATTATTAGATGTGTTATTATATGATATTATTAGATGTGTTATTATATGATATTATTAGATGTGTTATTATATGATATTATTAGATGTGTTATTATATGATATTATTAGATGTGTTATTATATGATAATTACATATTTGTATCTATTTACAAATAAAAAGAGATAGACTCCAAACGAGATCTCTTATCTCTCTTATATATCATATGTTAATGATACCAAAAAAAGAGTGGGATATTGAATGAATGGAATTATGGTATGGATGGAATATAATGAAATATAGCCTCTTTAAGCTTACCTATGAAATAAGACATGGAACGGAGCCATTACGAAGAAGTTCCACGAGTTATGAAGGAAACTTCGGTCTCATATTGGTAATGGGTTGAGAACTAGAATTGAACTCTATGAGATAGAATTTGCGGTTGTTCCTCAGTAGCTCAGTGGTAGAGCGGTCGGCTGTTAACCGATTGGTCGTAGGTTCAAATCCTACTTGGGGAGATTTTATTCATTCCAAATTAAAGAATTTGGAAGGAAAAGGAAAGGGTTCGCTACTTAAGTAAAAGTAGGTAATGCACTCCCGCTTTCTTTCTATTACATTCTATCTCATCCTATTAAACTAATCCATTTCAAATTTGCAGATGTACGTACTAGTACTAGCAATAGCAAGTGCATCTTTGATGCGGTCATCAATTCTCCCAAGAGGACACAATTACCGCGAGCAAACATATTAATCACGAGAAACGCATTTTTGCTATGCTAATACTACTTAACTTGCTCTGTCGAAGACGAACAATTAAGAGACGTAAAACAAA